TCTAATCGTACCACGTACGCTTTTAAAAGTCGTTCTGGGTGAGTTATTTCAACTGCACGGGTTTTTGTCTTATCAAGAAGATGAAAAGTGAATTTTGCTTTTTCCTCCCGGGAAATCAAATTAGAATTAGGTGAGACAAAGAAAACGAATTTCATCTTCCTCTCTTGCATATGTATAGATAAAAAAATAGGGAAAAATATAGATAGAGGGGTTATAGGATTTTGTATCTTTTTATATATTGCGAGAATTCTATTTTCTTTTTTTTTTTACTAAAAATCCCTGTTGGATTCTAACAAATCGAATCCTTCGAGAATTTTTAATAAACTCTTTCTTTTTTAACTTTTTTTAATTCCACTTCGACGACAAAAAAACAATAGAAATCGAAGAAGAATAAAAAGTAAGAAGAATAAAGAAAGTGGCTTATCATATATTTCCGATGGGGCAAGTTCAGTCTACTTTCTTTGCACTTATTATATATATATACTCGTTTAGATAGACTTAGTATAATATACGAATTAGAATATAATTATTATAAGATATCTTTCTAACTAAGAATATAACAATTATACCAATAACAGGTACAAATATTAAATTGAGGTACCCATTCTATGTCAACTCCATCCATTTTTGTGCCTTTAGTGGCCCTAGTACTTCCGGCAATTGCAATGGCTTCTTTATCCCTTTATATTCAAAAAACCAAGATTTTTTAGATACGACGGGGCCTGGGGCCAAGATACACAATCGTATCTTTTTTTTTTTCAAGACTTAGATACCACGGATATCGATTTAGTAGAATATTTGATTTAGTAGAACTAAATATATATATGGGGTTGGTTTTCGATCTAACCAATTCGATGAATTACTACTAAAGGTTCACATCAGAATAGTGCTAGTTGATGAGAGTTTCTTCGGAAACAAAAAAAGTAAAGTCAAATTCTTTTTGGTTATTCTCTCAATTCCAATAAAAAACAACTGGATCTCGTATGTATGAGTTGGCGATCAGAATCTATATGGATAGAATTTATAGCGGGGTCTCGAAAAACAAGCAATTTTTTCTGGTCCTTTATCCTTTTTTTAGGTTCATTAGGATTTTTATTGGTTGGAACTTCGAGTTATCTTGGTAGGAATTTGATATCTTTATTTCCGGCTCAGCAAATTGTTTTTTTTCCACAAGGAATCGTGATGTCTTTCTATGGGATCGCGGGTCTCTTTATTAGTTCCTATTTGTGGTGCACAATTTTTTGGAATGTAGGCAGTGGTTATGATCGATTCGATAGACGAGAAGGAATAGTGTGTATTTTTCGTTGGGGGTTTCCTGGAAAAAACCGTCGCATCCTCCTACGATTCCTTATGAAAGATATTCAGTCCATCAGAATAGAAGTTAAAGAGGGTATTTATGCTCGTCGTGTCTTTTATATGGAAATCAGAGGACAGGGGGCCGTTCCCTTGACTCGCCCTGATGAGAATTTTACTCCACGAGAAATTGAGCAAAAAGCTGCGGAATTGGCCTATTTCTTGCGTGTACCAATTGAAGTCCTTTGAAAAAATGAATTGAAATTGCTTTATGTCTCGTCAGGAATAAAAAAACTCCAGCCAAGAATTCTCTTTTTTCTATAGCATAACGTAGCTGAAGTTTCTTAAAAATGGCCAGTCGGGCTAAAGCATATGTATACAGAAGAGGAGAGGCATAACATAAAACAAAACCTTTTTTTTGTCCACAGTTTTTTGTTAATGTAAAGTCAATCAACTCAATTCAATAATAAAACAAGTAAGAAATCGAAATAATAGATTCATCTTAATCTTATATATCAAACAAAGTAGTAAAGCATTTCGGAATAAATACTTTCTCTTTTTTTTTTTTCACTCATTTTTGATCATTATAATATTCTTCATAAAATTTCTCCGTTATTCCTGGGCTCTATATATATAGTATAGATAGCCTAGATAACCCGCGAAATTTTATGACATATTTTCTATTTTGATAGAGGGGGAGTTCTGTCGTCTCGAAATCTGAATAGAATTTGAGTATTTGAAGTGGCCCTTTCGGGCATTTATCGAAAGAGGGCAATTTTTTCGAATTTAATCGATCTGGAACCTCTATAATATATGGAAAACCCTCTAATATATAGATTATATAGATTTAGATTTCATTCGAATTCGAAGCGGATTCTTTTTAGATTCAAGGACTAAGTACTGAATCAAAATAAAAAGCAGAGAATAAGCCCGCTACGTTATAATGGAACTCATGTTTGATAGAAAACTTAGATCACATAAATTCAACGAAGGAGGTAGGGTTGATTAACAAGTCACCGATCAAAAAATGGCAAAAAAGAAAGTATTCATTCCCCTTCTCTCTCTTACATCCATAGTATTTTTGCCTTGGTGGATCTCTCTCCTTTTTAATAAAAGTCTGAAACCCTGGATTACTCATTGGTGGAATACTAGGCAATCCGAAATTCTGTTGAATGATATTCAAGAAAAAAATATTCTACAACAATTCATAGAATTAGAGGAACTCTTCCTGTTGGACGAAATGATAAAAGAATATCCGGAAACACATTTACAAAAACTTCGTATAGGAATCCAAAAGGAAACGATCCAATTGCTAAAGGCGCACAATGCGGGTTGTATCGATACGATTTTGCACTTTTCGACAAATATAATCTGTTTCGTTATTCTAAGTGGTTATTCATTTTTGGGTAGTGAGGAGCTTGGTATTCTTAACTCTTGGGTTAAAGAATTCCTATATAATTTAAGTGACACAATAAAAGCTTTTTCTATTCTTTTTTTAACTGAATTATTTACCGGATACCATTCGACGCATGGTTGGGAACTAATGATTGGCTATATCTACAAAGATTTTGGATTTTCTCATAATGATCAGATTATATCTGTTCTTGTTTCCACCCTTCCGGTCCTTATAGATACATTTTTTAAATATTGGACCTTTCAGTATTTAAATCGTGTATCTCCATCCCTTGTAATTATTTATCGTTCAATGAAAGAGAGTCGCTGATCAAATTAGAATGTTTCTTGCTTTGTATATAAGCAAAGCAAAAAAAAAAAAAAACAAAATAATGGATAGGGACTAGCGACCCGTCTAATTTTATTGTAGAAACCTTCGGGATCAATGATTGGACCATGCAAACTAAAAATACCTTTTCTTGGATAAAGCAAGAGATTACTCGATCCATTTCCGTATCGCTCGTGATATATATAATAACGGGGACATCTATTTCAAACGCATATCCCATTTTTGCGCAACAGGGTTATGAAAATCCACGAGAAGCAACGGGGCGTATTGTATGTGCCAATTGCCATTTAGCTAATAAGCCCGTGGATATTGAGGTTCCACAAGCGGTACTTCCGGATACTGTATTTGAAGCAGTTGTTAGAATTCCTTATGATATGCAACTGAAACAAGTTCTTTCTAACGGTAAGAAGGGGGGTTTGAATGTGGGGGCAGTTCTTATTTTACCAGAGGGGTTTGAATTAGCTCCACCCGAGCGTATTTCGCCCGAGATGAAAGAAAAGATAGGCAATCTGTCTTTTCAGAGCTATCGCCCTACTAAAAAAAATATTCTTGTGATAGGCCCTGTTCCTGGTCAGAAATATAGTGAAATCACCTTTCCTATTCTTTCCCCAGACCCTGCTACTAATAAGGATGTTCATTTCTTAAAATATCCCATATACGTAGGCGGAAACAGAGGAAGGGGTCAGATTTATCCCGACGGGAGCAAAAGTAATAATACAGTTTATAATGCTACGTCAGCAGGTATAGTAAGCAAAATCATACGAAAAGAAAAAGGAGGGTACGAAATAACCATAACGGATGCCGCGGACGGCCGTCAAGTAGTTGATATTATCCCTCCAGGACCAGAACTTCTCGTTTCCGAGGGTGAACCTATCAAACTCGATCAACCATTAACAAGTAATCCTAATGTAGGTGGATTTGGGCAGGGGGATGCGGAAACCGTACTTCAAGATCCATTACGTTTACAAGGCCTTTTCCTCTTCTTTACATCTATTGTTTTGGCACAAATCTTTTTGGTTCTTAAAAAGAAACAGTTTGAGAAGGTTCAATTGTCCGAAATGAATTTTTAGGCCCGCGGATTTAGAATTTATAAACATCAATCTTGTAAGAACCAAATTCTTCCTGATAATTAGAGTATGCAAATTTGCTTGTTTATATGCTTTTTCTACCAGATATCAGGAATTACTGTTACCACATTCCTAAGTGTGAAGACAATTATTTGACCCTTCTTTTCTTTTTTCAATAAAAAGAGGGGTACGCCTTTTTTTTATTGTTATATTTCAATGGCACAGAATGAGTTTTGTTTTCTATTCTAATAGAATCAAATTTAAAAAGATACTAAACATTGAAAAGATACTAAACATTAAGATAAATAACATAAGATAAATAAGCGGAAAATCGAAAGGAAGGAGAAATGAGTAGAACAAAAAGTTAAAAAAAAATTACTAATTCAAATAAATACGGGGTCTTCTTCCTTCGTCTTACTAGTCTTCGACACAGAAAAGGCATTTTCCTTTTCTTGTGTCGAAATAAGAATAGTTCTTCATCCTATTGTTCAAAGATTCCCATTCTTAGTTTAGATTTTTCCAGATTTTCCTTTTACATTTACTTATTAGTTAGTTATTAGATTTAGAAGACTTAATAAGTGTAAATTAAGTAATGGACAAACAAAAAAAGGGAAGGAATCCTTTTGAGAAAAAAGAGTCACTGCAATGAACTTATAAAAAAACTTAGAAATTCGAAAAAAACTCCATTTTTTTTTTGAAACATAGCGGAAAAGTGCTCGATTTGTTGCCATTTATACAAACAAAAAAAGAGTCGTATTCAAAATTAAAATTCAATGGGACCCTTCCCCGCGAATCAAACAAGTAAAACGGAGGTGGGTCCCATTGAGTTCTTACACTTTCATGTCTACAACCTTGTTCATCCGATTATTACAGGGACGAACCCAACCCAGAATATGAAC